ATTTTAAATTTCTATAATTATTCTTGTAAAGATTAGAAGCACACCTCCAATCAAATTAAATAACAATCCGAACCTTATTAGAAAATTTGATTTATTAATGATAATCCCATTAAAATAGAATTTTTTTGATGACCCTAAAAAGACACAAAAATATAAACTTAAATAATAAAAGAGACTTATAACTGAACCTAAAATAAGTATCAATAAAAAAGATCAATATACGCTATTTATTCTTATAACAATTACCACTCATTTAGACACAAATCCTAGTAAAGGTGGAAGTCCTCCTAAAGATATTAATATTAATATCAGTCCATTTCTGTTGTAACTATTAAGTTTTATTAATATATTTAAGTTCTTTATTGAACCTAAATTTATATATCATAAATTTAAAAAGATACATAAAGAAATTAAAATATATACACAAAAATATATTTTTATTGCTCATGTTCCCTGCGATAGCGCGAACATTATTCAACCTAAATGACCAATAGAAGAATAGGCCAAAATCGCTCGTACCTGAGTTTGATTTATTCCTCCAATACCTCCAATAAGACTAGATATACCAGCTATAAAACAAACTGTAAACATAAAATAGTAAATTAAATTTAATTCAAATAAAGAATTAATTAATAAAATAGGAGCAATTTTTTGTCAAGTTGCCAACAACATACAAGAGATCCATGGAAGTCCAGCTATTACCCTAGGTAACCAGTAATGAAATGGAAATATTCCTATTTTTATAATAAGACCACTTCTAATTAAAAAAAATCCTAAAATTGACAATTCCCTTTCCCTTACATTCTCTCATCTAAATAAAATATTATATCTTCCTAGACTTCCAAAAATTAATAAACCTGATCCTAAAGCTTGAACAATAAAATATTTTACAGCTGATTCTCTTTCAGATATGCTTTTTTGATAAACTAAAATTGGTAAGAATCCAATTAAATTGATTTCTAAGCCAGCTCAAATACCTAATCAATGAGATGAAGAAATTGAAAATAAAGTTCCAAAAGATATAATAAAAATAAATAAAAACCCAAAAGGTAAATTTGAAAACATAAGAAAAAGGATGAAATCGAATCACCCAAAATAAAGTTAGCAGCCCTATTTTACTCCTAGTTTTTTCTATTGAGCTCAATCTAATGAACCTTCATTTCATTCATGAAATAGTCCCACAATAAGAATTAACAAAAAAACAAAAGAACAAATCATTATATCTAAAGAAAATCTTATTCTTATACTAACTAAAACAGGAAATAACAAGACAATTTCTACATCAAAAATAAGAAAAATAATAGCCAACAAAAAAAATCGTAATGAAAAAGGTAATCGAGCTGATTTAATTGGATCAAACCCACATTCAAAAGGAGAATTCTTTTCTCGATCTCTTAAAGCTCGTTTTGATAAAATTCAACCTAGCATTATTACTACGACAGACAAGATCAGACCAATTGTTCTTCTTAAAACAACTCTTAACATTATAGTATTAGAAATAAATAACTATTCCATAATAATCAACATCAATGATTCCCGTTCATCCGGCGTAATACCTAAATTTATTATAAACTAAACAAGTAATAAATTTACAATCTCCTAATTAACAGCTAGGCGCCTCATTACTTTGGCTTTTGTTTAGTATATAGAAAAGGACTTTCACCTCTAAGTTACGGGCCGAAACCGTATGCAAATTTCTCGCTTTCTACATTAAATGATCTAAAGATTTTATTAATCTATTTTTTGAATGCAAATCAAATCTTTTTATTTAAAGTATTAAATCCGTTCTTAGAGGCACGTGATTTATGCCGTTTTTAGATTAAAAATCTAACACCTAATTTATCTCAGTCATCTAAGATTTATAACACAAATATATTAACTACATTAACATCCTCATCAATAAATAGATAGATATAAAAATAATCAAACGACATCAACAAAATGTCAATATCAAGCAGCTGCTTCAAATCCAAAATGATGACCTGTAGAAAAATGCTGTAACCAAACCCGTCCTAAACATACTAATAAAAAAGTTCTTCCAATTAAAACATGCAACCCATGAAATCCTGTGGCAACAAAAAATGTAGATCCATAAGCTCCATCTGCAATAGTAAACGAAGCTTCATAATATTCCATTGCTTGAAGAAAAGTAAAATAAACTCCAAGAGTTACAGTACCTACAAGACCTTGAATTCCACCTGGTCGATCACCTTCTATTAATCTGTGATGAGCTCATGTTACAGTCACACCAGATGCAAGAAGAACTCCTGTATTCAATAAAGGAACTTCAAAAGGATTTAAAGGAGTAATTCCTGCAGGAGGTCAGCAAGAGCCTAATTCAATTCCAGGAGCTAATCTCCTATGAAAATATGCCCAGAAGAAAGCAAAGAAAAAACAAACCTCAGAGATAATAAATAAAATTATCCCCCAACGAAGTCCTTTAGAAACTTGTATTGTATGAAGTCCTTGAAAAGTAGCTTCTCGAATTACATCACGTCATCACTGAACTATAGTGGCTAAGATCAAAACAAGACCTAAAATCATAGTAATACATGAGTAACCATGAAATCATCCAGCTAAACCAGAAGTCAAAAATAAAGCTCCCATTGAACCAGTTAATGGTCATGGTCTAAATTCTACTAAATGAAAAGGGTTTCGTCCCATATAAATCAATGAATAAGGATTAATAATTGCCAGCGTTTTTTTTGCAAAAAAAACGCTGGCAATTATTCTAGAGCAATAACTGCTTCCTTTGCATCTTCAGTGCAATACTCTAATGGTATGAGCTACTAGAATTCTGTTAGAAAAAGAGATTAAAAATAAGTAAAATAGCTAAGAAAATTAATATTACACTGATAAAAAGATTAAATTGTTTCATTTGAAATTCTTGATTCATTTTAGAAATAGACCTAGCCGTTATGAAAGCTCCTTGACCTCCTAAAATTTCTAGTCAACCCTGATCAATTGATTTTATTAAGTTTGTTCCTAATAATATAGAAAACTGAGTTAAAGGTTGGGCACTAATAGGAGCTAAAAATCACATTGTATTAAAAAAATACTTAATTTTATTTATTTTTTTTGGAAAAAATTCTTCATCTCATAAAATACTGGCTGAAAACAAACCTAATAAAATGACTAAAATAGTTAATAATTTAAAAAATAAGGGAATTACAAATGGACATGGATTAAATCTCAAGAAGATATTTTGTAGGAAAAATCCAGCTAAGATTGCACATAATCTTAAGATAACAGTGGATGAATTGATGTAATAATCCTTTTCGTGTTTTGCATGAAGAGGCAGATTCTTTGCCACACCTCATAGTGAACAAAAAGATAAACGCAAGGAATAAGCAGCAGTTATTCCAGTGGCTAAAAAGATTAGAAATACTATTAAGAAATTTGTTGGTTCAAATAATGAAATTTCTAAAATAAGATCTTTTGAATAAAATCCTCTTAAAAACGGTGCGCCACATAAGGATAAATTAGCAATATTTATACAAGCAATGGTTAAAGGAGCTTGATTAAAAATTATTCCTATTGATCGAATATCTTGGGTATTTGCTCTATTGTGAATAATTGCACCAGCGCATAAAAATAATAGAGCTTTAAATAATGCATGAGTATACAAATGAAAAAGCGCTAAAAATGGCATTCCCATACCAATTCTTATTATTATAACTCCTAATTGTCTTAAAGTTGATAATGCAATGATTTTTTTAAGGTCATTTTCATAATTAGCACCAATTCCAGCTATTAATAAAGTGAGTACTGAAATAAAGAATAAGGTTTCTTTAAAAAATGAACAAGTAACTAAAAATGGAAAAAATCGAATTAATAAAAATACTCCTGCTGTAACCAAAGTGGAAGAATGAACTAAAGCTGATACCGGAGTAGGAGCAGCTATAGCTGCTGGAAGTCATCTAGAAAATGGAATTTGGGCTCTTTTAGTTATTGCTGCAATTAAAATTCTTAATGAAACTAATGCACTAAGATGGAAATCAAATATTAATGTAATAATTCAATGTCCTTGAAGAACTAGAATTCCAATAGAAATTAAAATTATTACATCTCCAATTCGATTAGCTAAAACTGTTAATATTCCTGCTCCTAAAGACTTTATGTTTTGGTAATAAATTACTAAAGCAAATGATACAATTCCTAATCCATCTCATCCAAGAAGAAGAGCAGGAAGACTAGGGATAAACACTAATAAATTTATTGAAAGTACAAATAACATTACTAATCAAGTAAATCGTTTTAAAAATGGGTCGTGAGATATATAACTGGAAGAAAATATTATAACGCACCCTGAAATTAAACAAACTACGTTACTAAAACTCAGGCTAATAGGATCAAGAATAATTAAAAATCTTATTGTACATGAACTTAAATTAAGAATATTTCATTCAATTAAGAAAGATAAATTTTCTATAATAAAATAACAAGATATAGGGAAAATCATGATTCTATAAAAAATAAGAAACAAGGAACTAATAGAGGAAGATTTAAGTTTCAAAAACATGATTAAGTAAGAATAATTCTTATCTCCAGATCCACAGGCTGGTATTTTAATTAATAAACTAACTTAATTTTATTTATGTTAGTATAAATACGATTTCTCTTTTTATAATGAATGTATTAGCAGGAAATCAATGAAGAAATAATAGCGAGTAACCTAATGTTCTGAAATTAGAAAAAGGCTTTATATATTTAGGACTACCTCCATGTTGTCTACAAGTAAACAAATATATACTATATAATGCTGCAAGAAAGCTTATGAGTGCTAATGAAAACAAATAGTATGAGGAAGAAAAAATTACAGATGGAAAAATCATAATTTCACCTAATAAATTAATTCTAGGGGGAGCAGCCATATTTATAATAGAAAATAAGAATCATCATAAGGTTAGTATAGGTAAAAGCATTAATATTCCCTTAGCTAAAAATAATCTTCGCCTGTGAGTTTTTTCGTAAGTGAGATTGGCTAAAGCAAAAAGAGCTGATGAACAGAAACCATGAGAAATTATTAATACAAGAGCACCTCTTCAACCTCATGAAGTATTAGAAAAAACACCAGCCAATATAAGTGATATATGACCAACAGATGAATATGCAATTAGAGATTTAAAATCAATTTGTCGGAAACAGATAATTCTAGTTAAAACACCCCCTCATAGTCCCAGTGAAAAGATAATAATTAAGGAATCGGAATAGAAAAAATTAAAGTATTGATATGCTCGAAGAATTCCATAACCTCCAAGTTTTAAAAGAATGGCTGCTAGTACTATAGAACCAGCTACAGGAGCTTCTACGTGAGCTTTAGGTAATCACAAATGTACTGTAAATATTGGCAATTTAACTAGCAGAGCAGTAAAAATTATAATTGTTAAAAAGTTTCAAGTTCATTTAAGATCTGTGTTAATATATTCTAAACGTAAATTTGACGATATTAATATATTTGAAGAACAAATTTCTTTTATAGTTAGTAAGATTACTAACAGTAAAGGAAGCGAAGCTCCTACTGTATAAATTATTATGTATATTCCAGCTTGAAGTCGTTCTGGTTGATATCCTCATCCTAAGATTAATATTAAAGTAGGGATAAGAGATGCTTCAAAAAAGAAATAGAAATGTATAATTCTGGTTATTGAAAAAGCGAGGATTAAAATTAATATTAATATAAATAGAAACATGCAAAACAACTTGCTGTTGTTTTCTTTAATTTTAACCCTAGATTGTCTTGCTAATATTATTATTAATGTAATTCAAATTCTCAATCTAACTAGTACTGAAGACATTGAATCTTGGGTGATATATAAATTAATTTGCTCATAATTTCAAGAAGATATAAATAAGTGAAAAAAAGAAAACAAACTAGCTAGCGATAAAACTCAAATTTTTTGGTATCATCTTCAAGTTTTAGTTCTAAAGATTGCTGATAAAGTAATTATAGAAATAATTCCTAACATTTTTGGGAAGAGAATCTAGAAACGTAGTCATTACCTTGGGCACGAATTATTGACACTAAAATGGCCAATCCTAAACTTGCTTCACAAGCACCTAAGGTAATTAAAATTAATGATATTTCTCCATTAAAAGAAATATTATTAGCTATAGAAAATAACATAATAAATAAATTTATAGTAGCAGCTTCTAGCCTTAAAAGGATACTAAGTAAATGTTTGTGTTGAAGGGATAAAGCAATTAAAGCTATTGTAAATCCTAATATGCTAATTAAAGTTAATGAAAATGTTCTCATACCATAAGCAATAGTAGCTCAAAATAGAGCGTTGGTCTTGTAAACCAAAGGTTAAGTATTTTACTTCTATTGCTTTTTAAAAAATTAAGTTGTTGAGTGAATCGAACACTCAAAATTTGTTTTCAAGACAAATGTTCTCCTAGATAACAACTAATTAGTTTTAAAAATCTAAAATATTATCTCATAAAATTTGAGTTAAAGGTGTTAAAATAAAATAAGTGAAATAAAGAGCTGTGAATAATTGACCAATTTGTTCGTAAGGTGCCTCTACAGGACATCTTCCAATTCAAGTTAAGATTAAAAAAATGCCTACAAATGCTCAGAATAAGATTTGATTTAATGGGTATAATGAAAAGGATCGAAATTTTCCAAAATGAGTCAGTGGTACAATAAATAAAATTGCAACAGAAGCTACTAGTCCAATTACACCACCTAACTTATTAGGAATAGAACGAAGAATAGCATAAGCGAATAAAAAATATCATTCAGGTTGAATATGTACTGGAGTAACTAAAGGATTTGCTGGAATAAAGTTTTCTGGATCAGTTAATAATTGTGGAAAAAATAAAACTAAGAAAGTTAAAAGAGCGATTATAACAATAAATCCAACTACATCCTTAAAACTATAATAAGAATGAAAAGGAACTTTATCTCCATCCCTATTTAAACCTAAAGGATTATTAGATCCTGTTTCATGAAGAAACATTAAATGCAATATTCTTATTCCTGCAATGGCAAATGGAAGTAAAAAGTGTAGAGCAAAAAAACGAGTTAAAGTGGCATTATCTACTGCAAAACCCCCTCAGACTCATTCTACTAATATTTTTCCTAAATATGGAATAGCAGACAATAAATTTGTAATAACTGTAGCTCCTCAAAAGGATATTTGTCCTCAGGGAAGCACGTAACCTAGAAAAGCTGTTCCTATTGTTAAAAATAAGAGTATTACACCAATATTTCAGGTATGAAGATTTGCATGAGAGCCGTAATAAATTCCACGCCCAATATGAAAATAAATACAAATAAAAAATCAAGAAGCTCCGTTAGCATGAATGGCTCGTAGTAATCAACCATGACTAACATCTCGACTAATATGAACTACAGAACTAAAAGCTAAGTCAACATGAGCTGTATAATGTATAGCAAGAAATAAACCAGTTAAAATTTGAATAATTAAACAAAGTCCTAATAATGAACCAAAGTTTCATCATACAGAAAGATTTAGAGGAGCTGGAAGATCAATTAATAAATTATTTATTAGTTTTAATACAGGATGAGATTTTCGTAAAGGTCTACGCATGAGTATTTTATTTAATGAATGGTCGAAGAGGAGCTTGTTGATAATAACAAATTTTTACTACTACAATTAGGTTTACTAGTAAAATAGATCCTAATCCAACTAGAATTGACGTAACTTGAGGGGATACTAATTGTCTTCCATAAATTTTAAGTCTTTTTATTTGTGAATATAGAGAAGAGTAAGAAATTCTGCTTATATCTGAAAATTTGTAATAAAAGAATATTCCAGCAAATAAAATAAATAAGACACCAAAAAAAACGAGAGCACCTCCACCTCTAAATAAAACATTTGGAGATAAAGCAGATACGTAAGCAAATATAACTAATAATCCTCCAACATAGATTAAAAATAAAATGTAACCATATCACGAAGAAAGAAATATAGATGTTAATATACATATTAAAAGAGTTGATATTATAATTGAAAGACCTAATCTTAAAGGTTGAGCTATTAGTGGAAATATAAAGATTCTGGATATTGCGAATGAAATAATAATTATGCTCGTCATTATCAGGATATAGGTATTAGTCACCTAATTTTTAGCTTCCAATGCTAATGTTTTATTTAAACTACAATCCCGCTAATAATACAAAATATAAGCTAAGGTATGAATTAATAGCAGAAAAGAGAGTGAGGCAGGAAGAAAACTTTTTCAAGTCAAGCCCATAAGTAAATCATAACGAAATCGTGGATATCTACCTCGTACTCAGATAAAAGCAAAGGCGAAAAAAAGAATTTTTAACATAAAAACAATGTCACTTTCAATAATAATTATTGATGATCCTCCAAAAAAAAGTAATGCAGAAAGAAGTCTTATAATTAAAATATTTGCATATTCAGCTAAGAAAATTAAAGCAAATCCTGCGGATCCATATTCAATATTAAATCCAGATACTAACTCAGATTCTCCTTCGGCAAAATCAAAAGGAGCACGATTAGTTTCTGCTACACAAGTAACAAATCACATTAAAGAAACTGGAAATATTAAAAATCTTAATCAAATATATTCTTGATATTCCTTAATTTCAATAAAATTGAAGGTGCCAACAAGAAATAATGGAAATAGTAAAATTAAAGCTATTCTAATCTCATAAGAAATTGTTTGAGCAATGGCTCGGAGTCTTCCTAATAAAGCATACTTGGAATTAGAAGCTCATCCAGCTAATAAAGTTCCGTATACATTTAATCTAGACACACATAAGAAAAAAAGAATCCCTCACTTAAAATACCCTAAAGAATAAAGTCTTGGATATAATTGCCATAAGAGAAGTGCTAAAATAAATCTAAAGATTGGAGCTATAAAATAAGGAGAATAATTTGCTATCGTAGGTTTTGCAATTTCTTTAGTTAAAAGTTTAGCAGCATCTGCAATTGGCTGAGGTAATCCAGCCACACCTACTTTATTTGGTCCTTTTCGAATTTGAATATATCTTAATCCTTTTCGTTCTAAGAGAGTAAAAAAAGCGACCGCTAGTAATACACAAATATAGGTTAATAAAGAAGAAATAATAGATAAATACATTATAAAGAAAAGAACTTATAATCTTTATATTTAGGTCCTAAACCTAATGCATTTTTCTGCCACCTTTATTTATCAATTATTATAAAAAAAAGAACTTTCATCTTTATATTTAGGGCTTAAACCTAATGCACTTATCTGCCATTTCTATTTAATTAATTTGTATTAATTAATTATTGATTTTATTATTATAATTCGTCTATATTTTGTAAAATTATTACTCTAAATTGGTCCTTTCGTACTAAACTTAGTATAAGAATTAAAGATAGAAACTGACCTGGCTCACGCCGGTCTGAACTCAGATCATGTAGAATTTTAATGGTCGAACAGACCAACCCTCGAAGACTTCTGCATCTTTCAGGAAATTCTAGTCCAACATCGAGGTCACAAACCCTTTTTTCGATATGAGCTCTCAAAAAGGATTATGCTGTTATCCCTACGGTAACTAATTCTTTTAATCATTAAATAATGGATCATTATTTACGAATTTTAAGTATATAAAGAAGCTTTCTTTGTTCCTTAGTCGCCCCAACCAAAATTTTTCATAATTAGAAATATATTTTATTTTCTTTATTTTATTGAATAGATTTAAAGCTCGATAGGGTCTTCTTGTCTATTAATTTTATTTAGGTTTCTTCACCTAAAAAATAATTTCTATTAATTTTTATGGAGACAGTATTGCTCTTGTCAAACCATTCATACTAGCCCTCAATTATAGGGCAAATGATTATGCTACCTTTGCACGGTCAGGGTACCGCGGCCGTTAAATTAAATCACTGGGCAGGTCCGACTCCTTATTAATTTAATTCAAAGAGCCATGTTTTTGATAAACAGGCAGAACAATATTATTTGCCGAGTTCCTTCATAAAAATTAATTATAATAAATTTATATTAAAATTTTGATAATTTACATAATCAAAAATAATATTCTAAAAATACTCATTTTAGCATTAATTTTTATTAATTCAGTTTATAATAATTTTCCTTTATTATTTATATATATTAATTTTTATTTTATTTTTTAATAAATTATAACAAATTTTGAAATTTTGGCTAGTTTCAAGCCTAAATTTTAAAAATATTTAAATATCTCTTAGAATTTATATTTTCAAGCTTATCCTTAAAAATCTTTTAAATTTAATTAATTATAATTAAAATAATTTAATTATATATTATAAATCTAAACACTTCTATGTTTTTAAAAGAAAACTAGCTATCATCCAATACGGATAAAATTTCATTTCTACTTTTATTTATAAGAAAGGTTTTGCCACACCTACTCTTTATAAACTAAAATTCATTAATAAAAGTAGCTCATTGGATTTCGAGAGCTTTATATATTAAAGCTAATCTAGCTAAACCATGATACAAAAGGTAAGTGTTTTCAACACTACTTTTTTAAAAATAATTAGTTATTCCTTTACAGTACTTTCAAAGTTAAATATATATAAAATTTCAATCACCTTTACAATATTAATAGATGTTTCTTAACAGTTATTAATATATTTAAATTATATAACCAAGAATTTGCTTATAAAAATGACTTTTATATAAAGTATATATTCAGTGTAAATGAATTGCATTAATTTATGCTACATTTTTCATCTAGGAACAATTTCCATTACCCCTACTATGTTACGACTTATCTCATTTTTCAACGAGAGCGACGGGCGATGTGTGCACACTTCAGAGCCGTATTCAAAAAATTTATATATATAATTTTACTTTTAAGTCCTCCTTCAAATAGAGATATTTAATTTTCTACTCCGTAGTTATAATTTTTAATTGTAACCCATCCTCTCCTTTATATTGGCTGCACCTTGATCTGACGTCTAAGATTATCATTCTTTCTTGTCAACTTTTATATTTTTAGAAGTTGCCTGAACGACGACGGTATACAAACTGATTACTAAAAAAGGTAAGGTGTAACGTGGATTATCGATTATGAGACAGGTTCCCCTAAAGGGTATGAAGTACCGCCAAGCCCTTTGAGTTTTAAGTTTTTAACTCGTAATACTCTGGTAAATATTTACATTAATTTATAATTTAGAATAATAGGGCATCTAATCCTAGTTTATCCCTAAATTTTCATAGCTTCAGCATAAAAGTTTTGATTAAAATATTTTTTTATATTCAAATTTTACCTTTAAATAAAAAATCTTATAACTAATATCGATTTTGCTTAACTATCTTTTTACCTATATTATATAACTTGATTCTTTGGTCTAACCGCGGATGCTGGCACCAAATTAACCAAATCTGCTAGCTAATCTAAGGCAAGTTTTCACTTCTTTAATTAATATTAAACACTGGTGTATAGTGGTACGATCTTAGGATCATTTACATTATAATACTCTAAAAGATAAATAGTATTTGATTTTCCATCTCAGATTATTTATACTTTTAATCTCACCACTTTCTATAAAAACCATGTGTTGTTCCTTCGCTATTATTATATTTATAAGTCAGAGCCAAGCTTGTATGTATATTTATATAATAAAACGTTTTTTTATATTTTATGTGTTATTCAGAAATCAATTTCTTTTAATAAAGAAGTTTCTAGAGTGTATATGCACGTTAGATTTTCGTTCTAAAAGAATAAAATTATATTATTAGAAATACATCTCTTGAGTATGATAAAGTACATTTGCCTTCCAAGTAAAAAGATTAATAATTTTTAAAAGAGATATTACACAGCGGTGTTTGGGCACGGAGAATTTTGATTTCTCAAGAGAAGGTCATATCTTCCTGGTAAAAGATTTTAAGTTAATAAAAACTATAGGCCTTCAAAGCCTAAAATAAAAAATAATTTTTAAATCTTGACCTACTATAGTTTATTTAAAACATTGAATTGCAAATTCAAAAATGAAAATTACATTCTAGTAAGTTTTGTTCGATGGCTGAGATATAAGCAATAGACTGTAGATCTATCAACGGAATTAAATTTCCTCAACAAAATGTAAAATAAGCTAAATATTAAGCTGTTGGGTTCATACCCCAAAAATGAACTAAAGTTCTTTTACAATTAATTAAATCAATAAGTCTCTATTATCTAAATTAATGAGGATGTTCATCAGAATATAAAGTAATTAATAAACAAAAAATGTAGGCTTGAATAATACTAATTCCAAATTCAAAGATCGTATAAAACACTTGGATTCTAATTAAAAGGACTATAGAAAACACACCAGACAAAAAGAATCTAGCAGTCAAATAATTTCCAATTAAAGTAAGTACAATATGACCAGCTCTTATATTTGCTGTAAGTCGCACTGATAGAGTAATTGGCCGAACTATAATTCTAACTGTTTCAATAATAACTAAGAAAGGATTTAAAGGAGCTGGAGCTCCTATAGGTAGTAATCCAGCTACAACAGATCTTGGATTAAAAAAAATCGCTGAGATAATTAAAGAAAGTCATAAAGGTAATCCTAATGAAAGTGAAACCGCTAAATGTCTAGTAGGACTAAAGACATATGGAATTAATCCTCTTAAATTTATAAAGATCAAAAATACAAATAAAGCTCTTACTACATTTAAAAAACCTCCTAAGTTTAAACCAAAAGACCGAAAAATTTGGGATGAACCCGTATCTTTAAAAATATTAATAAAAGCAAATCAGCTAGGAAGAGCAATTCAATAATTAGAGCTAAAAATTAAAATAATAATAAGAGAAAAAACTCATATTAAAAAATATATAGACATAAAAACCTGATTTCTATCATCAAAAGAAGAAAAAATATCAACTAGCATTCTTATCAATTTCACTTATTTTCTTTAGTAACTCTTACAGTTGATGTTTTTGTTAAAAACTGTACCTTTGTAGATCATCAAATTAAAATAGAAACAATTAAAATCGCACTTCAAAACAAAATAAATAAAAAAATTCAATTTAATGGGGAAAGCTGAGGCATATAAGAGATACTAAATTTTATTAGCAACATAAAACCGACAATTTTATATTATATTTTAACTAATCTCTTATTATATTACTCAGATACATGAACTACTCATTCTATAAAGTTTTCTAATGGAATAGCTTCTACTACAATTGGTATAAAAGAATGATTTGCTCCACAAATCTCAGAACATTGACCATAAAATACACCAGGATATTTAATATAAAAACTAAGTTGATTTAAACGCCCAGGAATTGCATCAGCTTTAACACCTAGTGCTGGGACAGTTCATGAATGAATTACATCTGCAGATGTAACTAATACACGAATATCTGTTTGAGTTGGAAGAACAATTCGATGATCTACTTCTAGTAATCGGAAATCCCCTCTCTCTAACTCATTAGTAGGAATTATATATGAATCAAATTCAATATTTAAAAAATCAGAATATTCATAACTTCAATATCATTGGTGACCAATTCTTTTTAAAGTTAATCCACAATCTCCCACTTCATCTAAAAGATATAGCAATCGCAAGGAAGGCAGCGCTAGAAAAACTAAGATAACAGCTGGAATAATAGTTCAAATAGTCTCAATTTCTTGTCCTTCAACAAGAGATCGACAGGTAAACTTATTAGTTATTAAAGAAATAGCAGCATACCCAACTAAACTAATAATCATAACTAAAATTATTATAGCATGATCATGAAAAAAAATTAGTTCTTCTATTAAAGGAGATGCAGCATCTTGGAATCCTCATTGACCTCATAGACTCATATCTTAATAATTTATAATTTTAACCAATAACTAATGCTCCGGTTTCTGGGGCATTGTGGAAATCTCTAGGTAAAATATTATCTCATTCTAAAGCAGTTCTTAAATGAGTTCTTCAAATTACACTTCGTTGGGATACTAAAGCTTCTCATACAATTACTATAAAATATAATACAGCAACAAAAGAAATTATTGATCCAATCGAAGAAATTACATTTCATTTAGTGTAACAATCAGGATAATCGGAATATCGTCGTGGTATTCCACTTAATCCTAAAAAATGTTGAGGAAAAAAAGTTACATTTACCCCAATAAATATAATATAAAAATGTGCTTTTGTTCATCGGGAATGCAGAGTTACTCCAGTAAGTAATGGAAATCAATAATTAAAAGCCCCAAATAAGGCAAAGACAGCCCCCATAGAGAGAACGTAATGGAAATGAGCTACAACATAATATGTATCATGTAATATAATGTCTAATGATGAATTAGATAACACAATTCCAGTTAACCCTCCTACTGTAAACAAGAAAATGAAACCTAAAGCTCAAAGCATAGGTGTTTCATACTTAATTTTAGCTCCATGAATAGTAGCTAATCATCTAAAAACTTTAATTCCTGTTGGAACAGCAATAATTATTGTGGCAGCTGTAAAATAAGCACGAGTATCCACGTCTATACCAACAGTAAATATATGATGAGCCCAAACAATAAAACCTAATACACCAATAGCTAATATTGCATAAATTATACCAAGGGTTCCAAACGTTTCTTTTTTAGCAGAATAATGACTCACAATATGAGAAATTATCCCAAATCCAGGAAGAATCAAAATATATACTTCTGGATGCCCAAAAAATCAAAACAAATGTTGGTATAAAATAGGATCTCCACCTCCTGCAGGATCAAAAAAAGCCGTATTAAAATTTCGATCAGTTAAAAGTATTGTAATAGCTCCGGCTAAAACAGGTAAAGATAATAGTAATAAAATAGCAGTAATTTTTACTGATCATACAAACAAAGGTAACCGTTCAAATTGTATTCCTCGTCATCGTATGTTAATAATAGTAGTAATAAAATTTGCAGCACCTAAAATTGAAGAAGCACCAGCTAAATGGAGCGAAAAAATTGCTAAATCTACAGAACCACCAGCATGAGCCAAATTACCAGACAATGGAGGATATACTGTCCATCCTGTCCCAACACCACTTTCTACAGCAGCTGAAGAAAGTAATAATAATAAAGCTGGAGGAAGTAACCAAAAACTCATATTATTTAAACGAGGAAAAGCTATGTCAGGAGCTCCTAGTATTAAAGGAACTAATCAATTTCCAAAACCACCAATTATTATTGGCATTACAAGGAAAAAAATTATTACAAAGGCATGAGCTGTAACAATTACATTATAAAGTTGATCATCTCCTAAGAAAGCTCCTGGTTGCCCTAATTCAGCTCGAATTAATAATCTAAGAGCTGTACCAACCAACCCAGATCATATACCAAATAAAATATATAAAGTACCAATATCTTTATGATTTGTTGAAAATAGTCAACGCAT